CCTCAAACCCATTTGAACGTAGCGGATAACAGCGGGGCCCGAGAATTGATGTGTATTCGAATCATAGGAGCTAGTAATCGACGATATGCTCATATTGGTGACGTTATTGTTGCTGTAATCAAAGAAGCAGTACCAAATACACCTCTAGAAAGATCAGAAGTGATTCGAGCTGTAATTGTACGTACTTGTAAAGAACTCAAACGCGACAACGGTATGATAATACGATATGATGACAATGCTGCAGTTGTTATTGATCAAGAAGGAAATCCAAAGGGAACCCGAATTTTTGGCGCGATCCCCCGGGAATTAAGACAGTTAAATTTCACTAAAATAGTTTCATTAGCACCTGAAGTATTATAAGGGAATACCGTGATATAGTTTATAGTATTTGAATGAAATGGATTAATTGAAATTAAATTAGTAGATTGTTTGTATATCACGCATATACCTTTTTAAATTCATAAATATTTATGAATTCAGAAAAAAAAGAAATAGAGCATGTTGATTATATCCAAATTCGGGGGCAACAATAATCTTAGTTTATCATGAGTAAAGACACTATTGCTGACATAATAACCTCTATACGAAATGCTGACATGAATGAAAAAAGAACAGTTCGAATACCATCTACTAACATGACTGAAAATATTGTTAAAATCCTTTTACGAGAAGGTTTTATTGAAAACGTGAGAAAACATCAGGAAAGCAATAAATATTTTTTGGTTTTAACCCTACGACATAGGAGAAATAGGAAAGGATCATATAGAACTGTTTTAAATTTAAAACGGATCAGCCGGCCCGGCCTACGAATTTATTCTAACTATCAAGGAATTCCGAGAATTTTAGGCGGAATGGGGATTGTAATTCTTTCTACTTCTCGAGGGATAATGACAGACCGAGAGGCTCGAATAGAAGGAATCGGCGGGGAAATTTTGTGTTATATATGGTAATCTTTCTGATAGCCGAATTATATGCGGAACTTTCATATTTGTGAAAAAAAAAAAGAGTAAAGGGTAGGTTTCTAATATTATGCCTCTTTGATTAGTTGATGCTTCAAAGCCTTTTTACCTGGAATGAAAGAACAAAAACGGATTCGCGAGGGTTTAATTACTGAACTACGTCCCAACGGTATGTATGTTTCGAGTTCGTTTAGATAACGAAAATCCGATTCTGGGTTTTGCTTCGGGAAAGGTTCAACGTAATTTTATACGTATACTACCAGTAAATAGAATAAAAATTGTGGTAAGTTCTTATGATTCAACTAAAGGGCATATAATTTGTATATTCAAAAGTAAAGACTCAAATAATTAGGTGATTTTTTGATTTCAACATTCTTTCGTAGGGATACAATTCGAAGTTAAAAATTTTAAGAAACTTATTTTCTTCCAATCAATTAAGTAGATTCCGAATTAAGAAAAGGAGTGACAAATATGAAAATAAGGGCCTCCGTTCGTAAAATTTGTGAAAAATGTCGATTGATCCGTAGGCGGGGACGAATTATAGTAATTTGTTCCAACCCGAGACATAAACAAAGACAAGGATAATCTTTTTAAACCAAAAAGGACTCCCAAAATCGAAAGGACCTGATGTACAGATGTACAAAAAATCAGTAAAAAAAATCAGTAAAAAAAACCAGGATCTGTTTTGACATGAAATGGATATATCCATATATCTCTGACTTATATTTATGAGATGATAAAATATGGCAAAACCTATACCAAAAATTGGTTCACGTAGAAATAGACGTATTGGTTCACGTAAGAATGCGCGTAGAATACCAAAGGGAGTTATTCATGTTCAAGCAAGTTTCAACAATACCATTGTGACTGTTACAGATGTACGGGGTCGAGTAATTTCTTGGTCCTCCGCCGGTACTTGTGGATTCAAGGGTACAAGAAGAGGGACACCATTTGCCGCTCAAACCGCAGCGGGAAATGCTATTCGTACAGTGGTGGATCAAGGTATGCAACGAGCAGAAGTCATGATAAAAGGCCCGGGTCTCGGGAGAGATGCGGCATTAAGAGCTATTCGTAGAAGTGGCATACTATTAAGTTTCATACGGGATGTAACCCCTATGCCGCATAATGGCTGTAGGCCCCCCAAAAAAAGACGTGTGTAAACATTGAAGAGATTTCAAGAGAAATAAATAATTCAATGATTTGATCAAATAATATTACTATGGTTCGAGAGAAAGTAACAGTATCTACTCGGACACTACAGTGGAAGTGTGTTGAATCAAGAGCAGACAGTAAGCGTCTTTATTATGGACGCTTTATTCTGGCCCCACTTATGAAAGGCCAAGCCGATACAATAGGCATCGCGATGCGAAGAGCTTTACTCGGAGAAATAGAAGGAACATGTATTACACGTGCAAGATCTGAGAAAATACCACACGAATATTCTACCATCGTAGGTATTCAAGAATCTGTACATGAAATTTTAATGAATTTGAAAGAAATTGTATTGAGAAGTAATCTGTATGGAACTCGTAATGCGTCTA